GTATCCTTGAGAAAGCATAGGATCTTCTGAAAAGAATTACAACACACTACTATAAGATGCTCTATTTTTACATAGAAATGTGTTCGCTCAAGAAAGACTCCAGAGGATGTTGATCGTAAATAAGAAGATTGTTTACGAATAAATAGGAATAAATATTCGCATTCATATACATAAGAATTATATAGGAACCAAAGGAATTTTTTCTTTCTTTTTGAAAAGGCGTAAATGAATTTCTTTGAAGTAACGAGACTATTCAAATTATGATATTCGTGGAAAAGAAATCGCAATAAATGCAAAGAAGGAACATCCTTGATCCAGCATTGAAGTACTTGAACCAAGATTTCCAGATGTATGGGATGAGGTATTAGTAGATCTGACACATAATTCAAATGTAAAAATTTGTCCTCTAAAAAGGGAAATATTGAATGAATAGATCGTAAATTCTGATATTTTAGTATTTTTTTTTCTTCAGAAGATTCAGAAAAAGATACTAATTGCGACGAGAATGGAATTTCCAGAATGACTCCAAAACCTTCTGATACCATTTGAGAAGAAAAATGAGAAGAAAAAAAATTCTTGTACTCCCAAAATTCTTTTTTGTTAGAATCATTAAACGAAGAAATAAAAAAATTCTGTTGATACATTTGAGTAATTAAACGTTTCACAAGTACTAAACTAGATTTCTTGTCATAACCAATAATTTCCACGGGTTCGTAAAAAATCAAACTATTGAAGTTATGATCATGAGCAAGTGAGTAAATATACTCCTGAAAGAGTAGCGGATATAGGAAGTTTTGTTGCCGAAATCCATAAATTTTGCCATTTACGTACATTTATACTGATGAAAACAAAAAAGGGAGTCGCTTCTTGTGTTATTGTTATTAAATGATAACATAGTGCAATATGGTCAGAACGGCGTATGTGTATTGTATATTATACGTAGTATATTCTTTATACTTTTATACTATACTATACTAGTACTATAAATAACACTGTAGTATATTAGTGTATTATTAGTATATACAGTAATATACAGTATTACACTACAGTAATACAATTACATTACATTTTTTTTTAGATATCCTTTATTATAAAATTATATACTTTATTATTATTTTATATTTTATTTATTATATTATATTTATTTTAAGATATCTTTTATATTATTTTATATTATATTATTATATAATTATATGTATATATACATATTTATTAAATATTTATTATATATACATATATACATACTGTTATATTTATATTGATTGTGATGTAAATAATGTAATGGTAAAAAGGTTATATAGATTATATAAAAGTTAACAACAAATAAAGAATATATACCCCGGAGACAGAGAGCCCAATCAACAGATCTTTTTTCTTTCCCTTTCTATACAATCGGATTTATTGTTAATATAACTAGAATAACAATAAAAGAAATAAAGAAAATCTAAAATAACAAGAAGAAAAATAAGGAAAAGGTATAAAATCTTTTATTTTCACAACCCGATCGCTCTTTTGACCTTGGAATAAATTTTTTTTATCAGTATACTATTTCTTAGTACACATCTGTCTTAAATTTTAAATAAAGAATAATTAGGATTCAAGAAAAAAAAAAAGAATCAATGGTCCACTCACAATTAACAAGAGAACCTTTTCCCGCATCAGGCACTAATCTATTTTTAACGTCTAATTAGATCGGGTCTTCATTCAAATTAATTCAAATTAAGAAGATAAGCTCGTTACTTTTTCGTCTTACTCGAATTGGAGCCATAAGGCTCTATCCATTTATTCACTAGACCCAACTAGAATTCTTATGTTATATTATGAGTATTAAATTTTTTTATGATTATTTTATTTATTAAAATTATATTTCATATTTAACGACATGCTCTTTTTTCCATTCATTACCTTTCAGGATCAGTCGCGTTCTTATAAACTCTACCAATAGTCTTGACGAATTCCTTCCTTCATCCAAATGTGTAAAAGATCATAGTCGCACTTAAAAGCCGAGTACTCTACCGTTGAGTTAGCAACCCGGATCTATATGATGTGTAGATATGATCAAAATAAAATAATAAAAAAAAATAAAAATCAATGGAATTGAACTGCACAACTACATCAAAACATGGAACTAGGAAGAAAACAAATCTAAACAACAAAATATCAATAGGATCCGATTCAAAAAACAAGAGATTCAAAATAGAATTGACAAATCACCAAAATTCTTCCAATTTTTTATTTAGTTAAAATCCATTTTGTATAAAGTATAAAATACGGAAGAGGAAATCCAGCAAACCCATCCATTTTACTAAAATGAAGGAAAATGCTAATAGGGAGTGGAGATAAAAAGATCTATTTATCTACGAGATAATTATATCTGTTCGATACGCCATTGTCAATATGAATGGACTTTTTTTTTTATTTTTTTTTATAAAAAATTAAATAAATAAATAAAATAAAATATAAATATTAGTAATATAATTAATATTAATATAATATATAATAATAAATATAAAATATAATATAATTAGAATTAAATAAAATATTGTATTGGATATTATTAGATATTGGATTAGCACAACACAAATGATAAATAAGAGATTTGAGCGTAAAAAATAAGGTAGATATAAAATATAGAAAACAAAATAAAAATATCAGGTTTCCTTAATCAAAAAATAAATAAAAATAAATAAAGGTACAATACAAATACAAGAAAAAGGATTACCCCCCCCCCTGTTGGGGGGGGTTACACAACAAGAAAAAAAGAAATAAAATAAACTAAATTAAGTAAGAATAAGATAAGATAGAACAAGAAAAGACCAAACTTTGAATAAAGAATTACACAAGGATAGGTACTAGCTTTTTATATTCATGACTTTTATTCTGATCAAAATAAACTCTAAATTCTTTATTTAAAGAGTTCTGCCTTCCTTAAAATATTATGAACAGTTCCTGTGGGTTGAGCACCCTTTTCAAGGAAATATAGAATAGCAGGAACATTTAAATAAGTTTGATTATTTATCGGATCATAAAAACCCACTTTTCGAAGATCTCTTCCTTCTCTTCGGGATCGAACATCAATTGCAACGATTCGATAGATGGCTCATTGGGATAGATGTAGATAAAGGATGCCCCCCCTAGAAACGTATAGGAGGTTTTCGCCTCATACGGCTCAAGAAAAGATGATTCTAAATTCTATTCTATATACTATATATTCTATAATTATACTATTTATACTATATTATATCTTTACAGATATCTTTACAGAAAAAAAAATCTCAGTCGTACTCCTAACTCAAGTTGGATAGTTTTAAAAGAGTTCGAAAGGAAATCTTTATAATTTATTGAGCTGTCTCTAACTTCTTTTTTTGTCTACTTTAGGATCTATTTTTTTTTTTGCTCATTCTGATCCAATTGTTGAGACAAGTGAAAATAGTATTTACTTGTTCCGGAATTCGTTGTCTTTGCTTTACGACTTGTGAAATCTTTGGGTTTAGACATTACTTTGGTGATCCTTACTCCTTTTCAAAAAGGTAGCAACATACCTTTTTTTATATGGAAAAAAGAACAATCATACGAAAGATTGATTTCTTTGTGATACACTTTTGATCAAAACAGTTTTTAAATTTCGACAAATTTGACTTTTTTTTTATTTCAAACTTGTTAAAATTTTAACCTCTCCATTTATATATTCTATTGATGATCTATTTACAAAGTTGGTCTAACTTATTGATTGTCACTAACCCTAGATTATTCTCCCGATAAATAAATCAATCGTTTTTACTCGAGCTCCACCATATGCTATACCATTAGTCTTTTTATTTACCAACCTAAGGTAAATGAAATTAGGTTCCTAGCAGGACAAACTATGTCGAGACAAGAGCATCTTCATTCCTATAGAAAATGATGGATGGCAAAATCCACAGTCAATCATGTCCTTCAAGTCGCACGTTGCTTTCTACCACATCGTTTCAAACGAAGTTTTACCATAACATCCCTCTCCCTTGATTTTTATTTTGAAGCGTATGCAATTGATTCAATATGGAATCATGAATAGTCATTGGCTGAACCGATATATAATAATTTACACTTACCTATCCATAGATAGATAAGTTTTTGTCCGAAAAGGATTTCACTTAAATTAACCCCATATTTTATCATATGAAGAAAATCACATGAAAAAAAATCTTTTATTTTTACTTTTATTCAAATATTCAAATGAAAAAGAAATCCCCATGAATGGCTAAAGATTTTCAGCTACTTAAACTAATCATAAAAACTATAACTATAGTAACTTTATACTAAACTAAATATTTCATTTCAATATTCAATAAAAAATATTAAATTAAATATTTTAATATTTTTTGAATGAAAAGAAAGATATGATTCTAAGAATCATTATTAAATTTCAGAATAAAGGAATAGAGAAGAATCCCTCGTTTATGATGAATAACGACCTGGGACGGAAGGATTCGAACCTCCGAGTAACGGTACCAAAACCCGTTGCCTTACCGCTTGGCCACGCCCCATTTTTCTTTTTTTTCTAAGAAAACCTAAACTCAATATTGATTATTCGTCAATAACCAACCAAAATAAATATAGGGACATGTTGTCCCTAGGATTCAACACATGTAGATATAGAATAAAAAAGATTCATTGATCATTACATAAAATTCAATTAAGATATTGTATGAAAGTCGAATTCCTTATATTCTAAGTATTTTAATTTAACTTGATTGTAGAATGTAAGGAAGTATTTTTGATTGAGGAGAGGTAAAAGAAAAAGAAGAATTTTTTTTATCTTTTATCCACCTTTTTTATTTTTATCTCATAAAAACAACTCAATCAAATCTGATAATTTATTATCATTTCAATTTCATTTTAAAGACCAAGAAAAAAATGTTTGTTATGTTTAATACTTTTAGTTTAATCTGTATCTGTCTTAATTCTAACCTTTATTCGAGTAGTTTTTTCTTCGCCAAATTACCCGAGGCTTATGCCTTTTTCAATCCAATCGTAGACGTTATGCCAGTTATCCCTGTACTCTTCTTTCTCTTAGCCTTTGTTTGGCAAGCTGCCGTAAGTTTTCGATAAAAAATGAATCTCTATTCAATTTATATTCGTGATTTCTTCGATAAAAAAAAATGATATTTTGATTAAAAAAATAAATAAGATCGGATAAGTCTGACATTAGGAACCCTCGATTAAAAAAGCTAAATTCTGGTATTTTATATTGTATATTGATATATTGAATTGAATTTTAAATTTTAATAAGGGAGCGATGATTTTTGATCAGCTTATTTCTTCCTTTGTTCTAACCTTCTCTTTCTAAGATCCCATACAATATCTAATTATAGATATGACAATAAATTTTTGTTAACGAAAAAATCCGAATCTTATTACATTAGTATTACATTAGAAATAAATTTGTGAAAATGAATTTTAAAAACTTACTTTTTTAATCTTTAGAGTGCCATATCAAAATAATGTAAATATATTAATGTATAGCGTGTGTCGTAAAATAGGTGATCTATTTCCTTTTTTAAATAAATGATATTATTTATCTTGGAGATTGTGTAATGCTTACTCTTAAACTCTTCGTTTACACAGTAGTAATATTCTTTGTTTCTCTCTTCATCTTCGGATTCTTATCTAATGATCCGGGGCGTAATCCTGGGCGCGAGGAATAAAAAAAGAGATGAGATTCGTTTTTAGTTTTTCATAGGTAAATCTATCAATAAATGGAATAGATACTAGATAAAGAAAGATAAAAATTTCATAAAAATAAAAGAAAATTAATAATAAAAAATTCTTCCAAATTATAAAAATTAAAGTGATCGGGTGGGTCGGAGAGAGGGGGATTCGAACCCCCGGTGCGAAAAATTCGTACAACGGATTAGCAATCCGACGCTTTAGTCCACTCAGCCACCTCTCCCCATTCAAAAATTCAAGTTTATCGTGTGATGTGACACGTGAAGCCAAGATTGAGAAAAATTTGTATTTTCCTTCTTTTTTATTAATTATAAGATTAAGTAATCTAAAAAAAAAAAAAAGTAATGTAATCATTGTATATAAGAATATAATTAAGAATATAATAAGAATATATACTTCACTTCTTTCATTTTAAATGAAATTCGAACAATAACAATAGATAAAAATCTAATAACTAAAATATAGAAAAAGTGTAATAAAAACACATAAAAAAATGGATATGGATAAAGTGTCAGATATCCACGAATTTGATCAGTAATTAAATTTTTATAATGAGTCGAAACAGATTTCTACATATAGAAAGAATACTTTATTTCTTATTTCTTTGATTTTGTACAAAGGGTTCGTTTACCCGGCCTGGTTAAGTACTGGCCGGGCCAGTACTTCTTTTGTTCCAACGAACAAAACAATTTTTGTTTTTATATTAAATCAAAATTCTTATCGAAACAAGAAGATATATTTTGATTCCCATTATTAGTTATTAGAAATAGTGTTAGATTCTAATATATAGATTTATATAGATTATCTTAGAAATTCTCTAAATTATCTATAATCCAGTAAATTATCTTAAATTCTCTATAATCCAGGTTAATGTTAATATATATTAATATTTATTATCTTAATCTTATTTCTATATATATTTATACTATCTATATTTCTATCTATTTCTACATACTATATATTTTTATATTATTTATATTATAATTTATATTATATATAATATATTATAAATATAAAAATTATAAATATAAAATATAATTTGATTTTATTTTCTTTCAAGCCCGCGTCAGAACAAAATACATGTCAATGCTGGAATTTTAATGATTCTGATGCTATCTTTATCTTGACTGTGTCTCATTACTTTTTTGTCCAAATAGTGTTGGACAAATGGTCCATTCATATCCAATAATGAATATGTAGCGGGTATAGTTTAGTGGTAAAAGTGTGATTCGTTCTATTAACAACTTCAATAGTTAAGCGGTCTTTCCATTTTTTATTTTTCATATTCAGATCAAAAACTTTATTTCTTAAAAAGATTTAATCCTTTATTACCCAATATTTTATTTGAGGAAATAAAATACATTCTCACGATTTCTATCCAAAAGTCAATCAGAATTGGAATAAAAAAAATTGGATTATGAAGTCGAGAAGCATAATTTTTTTGATTGGATCAATTCTTTCAATTGAATGAGTATGAATAAAGGGTCTATGGATGATAGTCGAAAACTTTCAATCGTAACTAAATCTTCAATTTTTGTGCTGAACTGGAAAAGGGAGATTGAAGCCAAATAGCTAGAAAACGATGGTTTTAGTTTACTAGAACCCTTTATTGTTTCAGCTCGGTAGAAACAAAATTTTTTCCCTTAGGATCCCACGAGTAGAAATAGGGAACGAAGTAACTAGATTATAAAGATTTGATAGAATCCTCCTCTTCTAGAGGGATCATCTAGAAAGCGAGGAGCTTTAGATGCATTCGGAAAAAAAGCTGACATAGATGTTATGGATCTCATT